TTGATTCTGGACCGCGAGAATTATTTGTTTCGATCTCGATCCTTTTACCTGTAATAGGTATTGGTGTTTATCCCGATTTCGTTTTCTCATTATCAGTTGACAAGGTCGAAGCTATTATATCCAATTATTTTTATAGATAGTTTTCGTGAGTAAACCAAAGGATGAAACTGAAATCCCATGATTTTTAAAATCGTTCATTGTACAATAAAAAATAAGTCCTTTTTTTCTTTTAAGTTAAATTTGAAGTTAAATAAAAAAATTGGAATTATATTATAACCGGATATGTCTGGCATTTGTGAGAACCATTTGAATCAAGTAATGGAAATGGAATGATTCAAATGGTTCTTAATGGTTTACATGAAGTTTTCGTATATATACACGTATGCCATCCTATGTTTCTATTCGTCAAGTCAGTCAAGTCCTTTATTTAATTCAATTAGATGTTAATGTAAATGAACCATAACTATGCAACCCTATTCCTAATAGATTAACCCCAAAATAGCATATCCAAATTATAAGAAAGCCCATTGAGGCCACAATTGCAGAATTTATACTTTCAAAATTTTTATTTGTTCTAATATGTAAATAAATCGCGAATACGGTCCAAGTAATAAATGCCCAAGTCTCCTTTGGATCCCAATTCCAATATGATCCCCATGCTTCATTAGCCCATACTGCTCCCGAAAGAATACCTACGGTTAAAAAGATAAACCCTAGACTAATAATACGATAACTCCACCGATCCAATTGTTGAATCAATTGATACCTGTAATAATTTTGAGACGAAATAGAAGTGTTTCGTAAGACATTGTTTCTTTCGTTCACGTATTGAATCTCACCAAAGTAAAATGACTCATTTACTAATACTAAATTATTGCCTTTACTAAAAATCCTTCTGAATTTTCGAAATGTAATGACTAGAAGAGCTAATGATAATAATGATCCACACAAAAGAGCTGCATAGCTCAATACCATCATACTTACATGCATCATTAACCAATGGGATTGGAGCGCGGGTACTAATATTTCGGATTGATGCATTTCAGTTAAAAGACCCGAAGTAGCAAAACCTTGAGTAAAAATAGCACTTGGCGCGGTTATTTCGCTTAAATGGTTTTTATGTTTTTTAAAATACGGAATCATATGAATAATGGAAAAACTCCACGAAAGAAAAATTAATGATTCATATAAATCGCTTAATGGTAAATGCCCAAAACACACCCAACGAGTAACTAATAATCCTGTTATGCAGAAAAAAGTAACTATCATACCCTTTTCTGACGAATCATATAGTCCTACGATTTCATCGACTAATAAAGTTATCAAATGAATTGTAATTACAATTGAAACGATAGAAAAGGATATATGAGTTAATATATGCTCTAAAGTTGAAAATATCATAAAAATTTAAAAAAGGGGGTCCCGCAATTATAGGAATTGAAATCGGGAATTGAATTCATTATAGGACTTACTCTTTTAGAAGATGCCATGCCGCCACTCGGACTCGAACCGAGATGCTCTAGCACTGCTTCCTAAGAGCAGCGTGTCTACCGATTTCACCATAGCGGCTTATTCGAAATAATAATAACCTATTTTTATTCAATCGTCGAGATTGAAAGAGTTAATTAAATGCAATATTTTTTTAGGAAACCATTAAATTGATGAATAAAAACTTGTTTAAGAATTAGGGATTTAAACGTTTTCGTTAATAATATTTATTATCTTTTTATTTATTATTTTAGAATGTCAATTTTATTTAACCGAACTAAAAATGTAGTTTTTCGTAAGTTATTACTTTATGTTTTCCTAAAACAAAAATGTTACGGTTGTAACTAGATTATTTTGACTTCAATCCATAGATAGAACTAAAAACAATGTTCTGTCTCGTTTGCATTTTTTAATGATTCATTTATTTTATTAATCTAAAATAAAAAATTAATTTTATCGCTGAAGAAAAAAATATAATTTTTATATAACACAATTTCAGCGATACACTCAAGGGGTTTTTGTAAATATTTGCATAGTTAGTTTTATATGAATTCTTAGGGTTTTTCGTTGTGTAGAGAATTTGTGTTAAGATTTAGCAACCCGATTAAGTTAGGTATTAGTATGGGTGTATCAATTATATAACAATATTTTATATTTCTATCGAAATTGTACCGTACTTCAAAAAATACTTTATTAATTTTTAAATTATTTAAATTAATATATATTATATCTTTGATATATATTATATTTTGATCGATCTTCCAATCGAACCATAGGATCTAAAACAGATCACTCAAAATTGGCACATTCGTCATATAACTACCTAAAAATGTAAAAAGGTATTTTATTAATTAAAATTAAATTGGGTTAAAGAGTTTATATAGTGATAATAATTTAGAAAAATAATGATTTCGAAGATTATAAAACATATTTAAAACTTAATCAATTAGTTTAGTTTCAACGAACTCTTCTTTATAATATATAATATAACTCAATAATAAATTTATTTTTATTATTGAGTCAAGTCGATGGGGAAAGTGAGAATCCCCATCCTGAAAATGATAAAACATACTAAAACGAAAGGTGAACCCTTGTGCTTGCATTTATCCTTTTTTCAAACAAAAAAGTACCGTTAATTTTTCGAATTAAGTAGACAACAGAATTCTTATCTATATCAGAAACGAAAGAAAAAAGACGCCTTATAAATTAAAACATTATGAAACTAATTATTTTTATTTATTTATATATTTATTATATATAAATTATTTTATATAAAAATAATTTTATATAAATTTATATTATTTTACTATTATGATGTTAATTATAATTCTTATAACTTATAAATCTTATAAAAAAATTAGAAACAAAATTAGATTACTTTTCTAATTCGACCGATTCAGATTATTTATTGTATTGTTTGATTACTATTATTTATTTGTTACACAAAAAAAACTTTTAGAACTCCCGGTAGAAAGAGATTTCGCTAACGAAAAAGCTTTCAATGCTGCCCGATATCCCTTCCTTTTCCAAATATTTTTACGAATCCGTTTTTTTGAAATAGAGGTGCGTTTTTTTGGAACTGCCATTAAAAAATTATAATAGGTTCTTAGGTTGGATGTGAAAGACATCTATTGTTCAAAAAAAAAATTCTTTACTGTTCTCTATCTATTTATTATCTAAATTATACTCCCTTCATAAAAAAGGGGATGTGTAAAAATCGCATAAAATATTACTAACAACAATCCCCTATGCCAAAGAATAGAATTGATTGAAGTTGATAAAATAAAAAAAATCCAATACAAACAAAAAAGAAAAGATTGTGCGTTTCGTTTTCTTTCTATTTTCGTCGTGTTACATTTATACATGTAATAAAATACATCAAAAGTTTAATAACCCAACCCCTCTCTCGCTTAATTAAAAAAACTTTAATAATTTTCTATTATATTAATTTTAATTAATTTGATTGGTCAAACTCGAAGAAAGAGTACACCCAACTTTAATTCTAAAATTCGAATGGGACTAGTAGTTAATCTGTTAAAGGATACAAAATACATAATTTTTTATTATATAAAGGCATTTTATTTGCCCTTTTTTTTTATTTTACATAAAATAAAGTGTTGGATATCATAGCATTTACTACAAATAGCTTTTATTGTAATGGAAGACAATCAACAATCAATTAGTTACAAAACAAATTGTTTAATGATTCTGAATAACCGAATTACAATAAATAGTTTTTATTGATCAAGTTATGCGCTTTATGATTCATACCAAATACTGTTTTTGGTGTAATTATTTATCCTCGCTCTATAGATATAAATAAATTATTGTAATACGTAATAATTAGAATGAAAATTTTATTTTAGTTTTATTTTATATATCTTATCTTAATTTTTTTTTTATTAACTGACCCCTTTCAACAGAAAACAAATAAGAACCGGTGAATCAGAAACAATTAATTAAGAAAAATATTTTTTTTTATGGAATATACATATAAATATTCATGGATTATACCTTTCATTCCACTTCCAGTTCCGATGTTAATTGGAGCAGGACTTCTACTTTTTCCAACGGCAACAAAAAATCTTCGACGTATGTGGGCTTTTCCGAGTGTTTTATTGTTAAGTATAGTTATGATTTTTTCAGCCCATTTTTCTATTCAGCAAATAAATCACAATTCCGTCTATCAATATGTATGGTCTTGGACCATCAATAATGATTTTTCTTTAGAATTTGGCTGCTTGGTTGATCCACTTACTTCTATTATGTCAATATTAATCACTACTGTTGGAATGATGGTTCTTATTTATAGTGATAATTATATGTCTCATGATCAGGAATATTTGAGATTTTTTGCTTATATGAGTTTTTCCAATACTTCAATGTTGGGATTAGTTACTAGTTCTAATTTGATACAAATTTATATTTTTTGGGAATTGGTTGGAATGTGTTCTTATCTATTAATAGGTTTTTGGTTCACACGACCTAGTGCGGCGAATGCTTGTCAAAAAGCGTTTGTAACTAATCGTGTCGGGGATTTTGGTTTATTATTAGGAATTTTGGGTTTTTATTGGATAACGGGTAGTTTTGAATTTCGGGATTTGTTTGAGATATTTAATAGCTTGGTTTATAATAATGAGGTTAATTTTTTATTTGTTACCTTATGCGCCTTCCTATTATTTGCCGGCGCAGTTGCAAAATCCGCCCAATTTCCCCTTCATGTATGGTTACCTGATGCCATGGAAGGGCCTACCCCCATTTCGGCTCTTATACATGCCGCTACTATGGTAGCAGCAGGAATTTTTCTTGTAGCTCGGCTTCTTCCTCTTTTCATAGTTATACCTTACATAATAAATCTAATAGCTTTGACAGGTATAATAACATTACTTTTAGGAGCCACTTTAGCTCTTGCTCAAAAAGATATTAAGAAAAGCTTAGCTTATTCTACAATGTCTCAATTGGGTTATATGATGTTAGCTCTAGGTATGGGGTCTTATCGAGCTGCTTTATTT